TTTGGGAATTGTTTCAAGCAAACGCACATTCCCCTCTTTTTTTGGACAGAATAGAAAAATCCCCTCTTTTTTCTTTTGATATCTCCGGGCTGATTAAAGTAATTTTTAGAAATTGGGTAGGGAAAGGGGAAGCATTCAAAATTGTAGAGTATACAGAAGAAGAAAGAAAAAGAGAAGAAGAAAAAGAGACGAAGAAAAGAACGGAGAAAGAGCGAATACAGATAGCAGAGGCCTGGGATACCATTCCAGTTACACAAGTAATAAGAGGTTGCATGTTACTAACTCAATCTATTTTTAGAAAATATATTGTATTACCTTCATTGCTAATTGCAAAAAATAGTGGACGCATGTTCCTATTTCAATTTCCCGAATGGTTTGAGGATTTACAGGAATGGAATAGAGAGATGCATGTTAAATGTACCTATAATGGTGTTCCATTATCCGAAACAGAATTTCCGAAAAATTGGTTGACAGACGGTATTCAGATAAAAATCTTATTTCCCTTCCGTCTGAAACCTTGGCACAAATCGAAACTACGATCATCTAAGAAAGGTTTAATGAAAAAGAAAAAAGAAAAAGATGATTTTTGTTTTTTAACAGTTTGGGGAATGGAAACTGAACTTCCTTTTGGTTCGCCCCGAAAAGGACCTTCCTTTTTTAAACCCATTTTTAAGGAAATTGAAAAAAAAATTGGAAAATTTAAAAAGAAGTCTTCTCGAGTTCTAATAGTTTTTAAAAGAAAAATAAAATTACTTCGAAAAGTTTTAAAAGAAACAAAAGAATGGGTTATCAAAAGTGTTATTTTTATAAAAAAAATAATAAAAGAACTTTCAAAAATTCTGTTATTTCGATTACCAGGAAGAGAAGTATATGAATCAAGTGAAATTAAAGAAGAAAAAGATTCTATAATAAGCAATCAGCTAATTCACGAATCGTTTAGTGAAATTGCATCTACGAATTGGACAAATTCTTCATTAACAGAAAAAAAAATCAAGGATTTGACTACTAGAACAAGTACAATTCGAAATCAAATAGAAAGAATTATAAAAGAGCAAAAAAAAATAACTCCAAGAATAAATAATATTAGTCTTAAAAAAACAAGTTATAATGCTAAAAGATTCGAAAAATGGCAAATATTCAAAAAAAGAAATGCTCAATTAATCTCTAAATTACCTCTTTTTTTGAAATTTTTCATTGAAAGAATCTACACAGATATATTTTTATGTATCATTAATATTCCCAGAATGAATACAGAACTTTTTCTTGAATCAACAAAAAAAATTATTGATAAATCCATTTACAATAATGAAAGAAAACAAGAAAGAATTAATAAAATTAAGAAAAATCTAATTCCATTTATTTCGACTATAAAAAAGTCACTTGATAATATTAGTAATAGTCAAAAAAATTCACCTATTTTTTATGACTTATCCTACGTGTCACAAGCATATGTATTTTTCAAATTATCACAAATCCAAGTTAGTAACTCGTATAAATTAAGAGCTGTTCTTCAATCTCAAGGAATCCCCCCGCCTGAAATAAAGGATTCTTTTGAAACACAAGGAATGGTTGATTCGAAATTAGGGGATAAGAAACTTCCGAGTTATGAAATGAATCAATGGAAAAAGTGGTTAAGAGGATATTATCAATACAATTTATCTCAGAGCAGATGGTATAGATTAATACCAGAAAAATGGCGCAATACAGTTCATCAGCGTAAAAAGGAAAATTTTAGCAAAAGGCATTCATATGAAAAAGACCAATTAATTGATTTCAAAAAACAAAAACAAATTGAAGTATATTCATTATCTAATCAAAAAAGAAAAGAGAATTTGCAAAAATACTATAAATATGATCTTTTATCATATAAATTTCTTAATTATGAAAATAAAACGGAATACTTTTTTTATAGATCTCCGTTTCAAGGACGTAAGAAGCAAGAGATTTCTTATAACACGCATAAAGAAAATATACTGAGGAACATCCCTATCGATAATTATCTAGGAAAGGTCCATATTCTATATATGGAAAAAACGGTCGATAGAAAATATTTTGATTGGAACATTCTCAATTTTGATCTTAAACAAAAAGGCGATATTGAGGCCTGGGTCAGCAATGGGAATCAAAATACTCAAATAATTCCTAAAAAAGATCTTTTTTACCTTATGATTCCAGAAATCAATCCACCAAACTCCGACAAAGTATTTTTTGATTGGATGGGAATGAATGAAAAAATGCTAAAGTGTCGCATAGCGAATTTGGAACCTTGGTTCTTCCCAGAATTTGTGTTACTTTATAATGCATATAAAAGCAAACCTTGGTTTATACCAAGCAAATTACTTCTTTCAAATTTGAATAAAAATGAAAATAGTAGTGAAAATAAAAAAATAAATCAAAAGCAAAAAGGAAGTTTTTTGATACCATCGAATAAAAAGCATGAAAATCAAGGAGAAAAAGAACCCACAAGTCCAGGAAATCTTGGATCCGTTCTCTCACAACAAAAAGATAGTGAAGAAAATTATGCAAGATCAGACATGAAAAAGGGGAAAAAGAAAAAACAATACAAAAGCAGCGCGAGAGCAGAACTAGATTTCTTCCTGAAACGTTATTTGCTTTTTCAATTGAGATGGGACGATACTTTGAATCAAAGACTGATCAATAATGTCAAGGTATATTGTCTCCTGCTTAGACTGATAGATCCAACCCAAATTACTATACCCTCGATTCAAAATAGAGAAATGAGTTTGGATATAATGCTGATTGAGAAGAATTTAACTCTTAACCAATTGATGAAAAAGGGAATATTGATTATAGAACCCATTCGTCTGTTTGGAAAAAACGATGCACAATTTATTATGTATCAAACCATAGGTATTTCATTGGTTCATAAGAGTAAGCACCAAATTAATCAAAAATACCAAGAACAAAGATATGTTTCTAAGAAGAATTTTGATGAAACTATTTCATCACACCAAAGAATAACTGAAAATAGAGACAAAAATCATTTGGATTTGGTTGTTCCTGAAAATATTTTCTCGTTTAGACGTCGTAGAAAGTTGAAAATTCTAAGTTGTTTTAATTCAAAGAATAGAAATGGTGAAGATAGAAATCCAGTATTTTGGAATGCAAAGGACGTAAAAGACAGCAGCCAAGTTTCGCATGACAGTAACCATTTTAATAGAGAGAAAAATCAATTAATGAAATTAAAGCTCTTTCTTTGGCCTAATTATCGATTAGAGGATTTAGCTTGTATGAATCGTTATTGGTTTGATACCAATAATGGCAGTCGTTTCAGTATGTTAAGAATACATCTGTATCCACGATTGAAATTTTAACATTTCGTGGATAATACACTTTTTCTATATATTCTATACCCTATATATATAATAGGGTATATCAAAGCAAACAAATACATAGATCACATGTCTTGTCTCACATTTCATTCTAATATCCAATAGGAAATAGGAAATGAATAATGTCTCGATTAGATCTCGAAATGAATCAACAGAACCTTCTTTGTTTTAGGTCTAAATTCTTCGATGCGAAAATGTACCAATCCTTTTCTATCCCTATCTAAATCCAATTAGAAATTGGATTAATTGATTTGAATTCAGAAAATTAGGAGTTCATAAAGAAATTTGGATTAGATTATTGTATATACCAGATTCCAATTAATGGCATTATTATTACTGATCAATAAAATCCATATCTGTAAAAAGGGAAAGGGGATTTTTTTATGGTAACAAATTCATTCATTTCGGTTATTTCTCAAAAAGAAAACGAAGAAAACAGAGGGTCTGTTGAATTTCAAGTATTCAATTTTACCACTAAGATAAGAAGACTTACTTCACATTTGGAATTGCACAAAAAAGACTCTTCATCCCAGAGAGGTTTGCGGAAAATTTTGGGAAAACGCCAACGACTGCTGGCCTATTTGTCAAAAAAAAATAGAAGACGCTATAAAGAATTAATTAGTGAGTTAAATATTCGAGAGATAAAAACTCGTTAATTTGAAGCGTGATACCATTTGAGCTTAGTCGTTTAAATTTTGATGAACTTCTTTTTACTTTCAGCAATGCATGGAAGAACGACTCGGGAAAAAACTTATGATTGCACCAACTACAAGAAAAGACCTCATGATAGTCAATATGGGCCCTCACCACCCATCAATGCATGGTGTTCTTCGACTGATTGTTACTCTCGATGGTGAAAATGTTATTGATTGTGAACCAATACTGGGTTATTTACATAGAGGGATGGAGAAAATTGCGGAAAATCGAACAATTATACAATATTTGCCTTATGTAACGCGTTGGGATTATTTAGCTACTATGTTCACAGAAGCAATAACCGTAAATGGACCCGAACAGCTAGGCAATATTCAAGTACCTAAAAGGGCTAGCTATATCAGAGCTATTATGTTAGAGTTAAGTCGTATCGCTTCTCATTTGTTATGGCTTGGCCCTTTTATGGCAGATATTGGGGCACAGACCCCTTTCTTCTATATTTTTCGAGAACGAGAGTTAATATATGACTTGTTCGAAGCTGCTACCGGTATGCGCATGATGCATAATTATTTTCGTATCGGAGGAGTAGCTGCTGATCTACCTCATGGCTGGATAGATAAATGTTTGGATTTTTGCGATTATTTTTTAACCGGGGTTGCTGAATATCAAAAGCTTATTACGCGGAATCCTATTTTTTTAGAACGAGTTGAAGGCGTAGGCATTATTGGCGCAGAAGAAGCACTAAATTGGGGTTTATCGGGCCCAATGCTACGAGCTTCCGGAATACAGTGGGATCTTCGTAAAATTGATCGTTATGAGTCTTACGACGAATTTGATTGGGAGATTCAATGGCAAAAAGAAGGGGATTCATTAGCTCGGTATTTAGTACGAATCAGTGAAATGACAGAATCCATAAAAATTATCCAACAGGCTCTGGAAGGAATTCCAGGGGGACCCTATGAGAATTTAGAAATTCGACGCTTTGGTAGAATA